TCAAATATTTCTTTTTTTTTCTTGATTCCTGCAAAAAAAAATTGAAGTAAAGTAGAGGGGCTATAGCTTTTTTTAATGGAATGGGTCTGCTTTTATGTTATTTCGTACTGTACACTTCCTCTGTTTGTGAGATCCTTTTTTTTTTCTCACGAAGGGGTAATGAAAAGAGTTATAGAATGGATTGCTACCTATGCCTAGATCGCGGATAAATGGAAATTTTATTGATAAGACCTTTTCGATCGTAGCCAATATCTTATTACGAATAATTCCGACAACTTCAGGAGAAAAAGAGGCATTTACTTATTACAGAGATGGTGCGATTTGATTATTATTATATATATTTAATATTTCTATTTATATATTTTTTTTTACTTTACTTTATTTACTTTACCGCTCTCAGTCTTAGGAAAAAGACACATGATTCAGAATAGAAAAAAAAGACTATTGAAAAAAAAAAGAAATCTACGCTTGTTGAAGGTGAAGTTTATAAATAAAGCAATTCCTTCTGTCGTGTATCCCCGATTAATGCAACCTCAGATGCTTCAATTGTTGATTCGAGTATTGAGCGAAAGGTTACACCTATGGGTCTGTATTGTGGGTCAACCCTACTACACTAGTACCAATAGGCGGCATAGAGGAAGAAGCACTACACCTAGGAATCAACAACACGAAAACTTTGTTAGAAAGGATTCCCTTTCCTTATCGGGATCGGAACTAAGAGAAATGGTTGGGACAACAAACATCCATCTTGTTCGTACTTTGGATACCCATATAACCATCGAAGATTGTTGAAGTGACTAATTCCTGGAAATTAAGGAGCGTTGAGAACAAAGAAATTGTTGGAGTTTACTTTTTTATCTAGTACGAACACGCTTGATGTTAAGAAAAGATCTTTTGCAAGAGGGTTGGCTAGAGATTTCTTGTAAAAACATTAGCCCCGCTCAGTCCATAATGACAAGATTTCGACCTTTTTTTTAATTCCATGGATTATTCTCATTATGCACATAAAGGAGGAGCCGTATGAGGTGAAAATCTCACGTACGGTTTTGGAACGGAGAATTCTTTGAATCGAATGACGACCGTAACGGATGTCGGCTCAATCCGAAGGAAATTATGCGGAAGCCTTACAGAATTATTATGAAGCTATGCGACTAGAAATTGATCCCTATGATCGAAGTTATATACTCTATAACATAGGCCTTATCCACACAAGTAACGGAGAACATACAAAAGCTTTAGAATATTATTTTCGAGCACTAGAACGAAACCCGTTCTTACCACAAGCTTTTAATAATATGGCTGTGATCTGTCATTACGTGCGACTATCTCCACTATAGAAATAAAAAAAGGAAAGAAAAAGCAAATACGCTAGTAAATAAATACGCTAGTAACTAGTAAATAAAATACTAGAAAAAAAAAAATAGGCTTTCTACATATTGCATCGTCCAAAAAACGATTTTTATCAGCTGTAACAAAAAAAGAAACTTCATAGAAGTCGAAATATGAAGAAATATATATGCCTAGATACTTTATTCTATGGATAAAGGATCTAATTGATAGAGGAAGCACCGTAAGGATCAATTAGCGAGGTTTTGGGCCGATACAATAAATAAGAACTGCTTATTTATGTCATGATATGAGATAAAAATTAGGAATCAACTTATGTAATAGAGCCGATCCCCTAAGTTATTGAGCAGCGGTGTAGCATCAGATCCCAAAGACAGTAAGTCTTTTTTATGAGGAAGAAGTCTTTTTCAAGGATTCTATATAAATTTCTATATGATATGAAACCGAGATAGTTACCTTTCAGAAAAAGATAGTCCCGAAACGCCTATACTTTATTTTTCTGTTTCTTTTTCTGAAGGTGGGAGAAAAGATAAAACTTATTATTAATTTAATCCAAATTAAAGTTTGAAACTTATGTAATTAACCTCTTTTGGTTAACCCGAGACAAATCGATAGATCTATGAGAAATCTCATTCAATTGGATATATGGTAGGGGAAAAAAATGGGACACCAAAAGAATTGACTGCCGAGCCGTATGAGGTAGGAAACTCTCAAGTACGGTTCTAAGGGAAGGAATTGACCCGCCTATTCCGACCGGGGAGAACAGGCCATTCGACAGGGGGATTCTGAAATAGCGGAGGCTTGGTTCGATCAAGCCGCTGAGTATTGGAAACAGGCTATAGCGCTTACTCCTGGTAATTATATTGAAGCGCAGAATTGGTTAAAGATCACGAGGCGTTTCGAATAAGAACAAGAGCTCTCTGTTTATTTATTATTAGTATTTTCCGATTAGAAATTCTAATTAAAAATTAGAAAATTCTATTACTATTAAATTCTATTCTTATTCTATTTAATCCATTTAATTAAATTACCTTACCATTAAAATTATTAAATTAGATTTTCTATTCAATTAGATTTTCTATTCAAGTTGAATATTTAAATATTAAAAAATATTAATTTAATTGTAATTGTGTAATTGTTTGTTTTTGTTGGA